ACGGAAAGGAGCATTTTCCTATTTATATAACAGATCGCATGGTGGGCCATAAATTGGGAGAATTCGTAACTACTCTAAATTTCCGAGGACACGCGAAAAATGATAATAGATCGCGTCGTTAATAAAAAAAGTGAATATAAGTGCTTATTGTTTATTAGTAATAGTAAGAGGCGAATCTTCTGATAAAGAAGAATCCATATACAAATATGTATGTCTGCTAATAGCTAATAAAGCAGAAGGAGTAATTGATCAGATTCTTGGACGTTTCTACGAAGAAAGACGTATGATACTCGAACTTATGCCTTATCGAGCGGGTTATCCAATTTGAAAATGGGTTTATTCTTCAACAACAAATGCTATTCACAATATGGGTTTAAACGAAGCAAGTTTAATCATTAGTAAAAAAGAAGTCAACGGGAGGGTACTGTTGTGAAAAAATTAAAACCTCAAGCTCGAGGGCATAGTTATCCGATAAAAAGACCCAGTTGTCATATAACTATTGTATTAAAAGATATATCTGTAAAGTAAAGGAAAAGGAAGAATATTATAAAAGAGCCAAATACGCCATATTATACTTAAAAAGCAACGTATGGAGAAATCAAAAAAAGTACACGTATATGACGTGTCATGATATATATAGTCTTGGGGGATTATGGGACAAAAAATAAATCCACTTGGTTTCAGACTTGGTGCAACCCAAGGTCATCATTCTCTTTGGTTTGCACAACCACAAAATTATTCCGAAGGTCTACAAGAAGATCAAAAAATACGAGATTGTATCAAGAATTATGTACAAAAAAATATTAAAATATCCTCTGGTGTTGAGGGAATTGCATGTATAGAAATTCAAAAAAGAATTGATCTGATTCAGGTCATAATCTATATGGGATTTCCAAAATTCTTAATAGAAGGTAAAGGCAGCCCTCGAAGAATCGAAGAATTGCAGATGGATGTAGAAAAAGAACTGAATTGTGTAACCCGAAAACTCAACATTGCTGTTACAAGAATAGCAAACCCGTATGGACACCCTAATATTCTCGCAGAATTTATAGCCGGACAATTAAAGAATAGAGTTTCATTTCGCAAAGCAATGAAAAAGGCTATTGAATTAACGGAACAGGCAGGTACAAAAGGAATTCAAGTACAAATTGCAGGGCGTATCGACGGAAAAGAAATTGCACGTGTCGAATGGATCAGAGAAGGGAGGGTTCCTCTACAAACCATTCGAGCTAAAATTGATTATTGTTCCTATACAGTTGGAACTATCTATGGGGTATTAGGCATCAAAATTTGGATATTTGTAGACGAGGAAGAATAAGCCGGTACTTGACTTGTCTTTACGTTCTATCGGAAATAAAAAAATCAAAAAATTACAAACTCTTTCATTCTTGTTCTGTTAAATCAAAACAAAAACGGGCAATTCTATAAGGTTGAATAAAAATTTGATTAATTTTTTTTATATTGATATAATTGCTATGCTTAGTGTGTGACTCGTTGGTTTTTTTAGGGTTAAGAGTCAAAAAAACGGACCGGCCCATAGTATGAACTAATAACTATCTAACTAATAACCAACTCATCGCTTCATATTATCTGGATCTAAAGAACCAGTCACGATATGATATCTTGGTCATATCATTGTAGCAACTGAATCTTTTTTGCATAAACAAAAAAATAAAAAACCAATCTGATTATAAGTTGTGAAGCAATAACAATAAAAATGCGGATAAATGGACGGGTGAGAGAAAGAGAGAAAAAGAAGACGAATGATATATGATTCCAATATGTAAGGTCTATGAGTGATCTTAGAAAGGATAGCGTAATAAAGCATCAATATTAATTTGATTGATCTATAATTTCTAATTAGATGCATTTAACAACAAAATCAAGAGCCCCGAGTCCACAAAGACTGAGAAAATTGACTCAAGAACACACTTCATTTTCATTAGGAGCTCCGTTGTAGAATTCAGGCCTAACCATTAATCGAGAGGCGATGGGAACGACGGAACCTGTGGATGCAGAAGATTCTATTGAAAACGAATCCTAATGATTCATTGGGTAGGATGGCGAAACGAACCCGAGACCAATCCCTTTTTATTCTGAGAGGTCGTGTCATAGGATAACCCTACAACTGAAATAGATATTTCATTCAATACCTATTGTGAAAGAGTAAATATTCGCCCGCGAAAGTTTTGATTTTATTGGATTTCTAAATTTTGATAGAGCCAATATGATAATAAAAAAGACAAAAAAAAAAAAATACTCGTTAGAACAAAATGACATTCTATTATCTATAACATTATCTCTAACTAATCTATACAATAATTATCTATAACTATAAATAAATATAAATGGAATACACGTTTAGTTCAAAACAAGATATACAAATTTCTAATAGATTAGATAGTAGATAAAATCTCAAAGACTCCCACGATTCACTATATTATTCATTAAATACATGTATATTATTTTAGAATTGTTATTTTTAATTCGCGAGGAGCTGGATGAGAAGAAACTCTCATGTCCGGTTCTGTAGTAGAGATGGAATTGAGAAAGAACCATCAACTATAACCCCAAAAGAACCAGATTCCGTAAACAACATAGAGGAAGAATGAAAGGAATATCTTATCGAGGTAATCGTATTTGCTTCGGTAGATATGCTCTTCAGGCACTTGAACCCGCGTGGATCACATCTAGACAAATAGAAGCAGGGCGGCGAGCAATGACACGAAATGTACGCCGCGGTGGAAAAATATGGGTACGTATATTTCCAGACAAACCAGTTACAGTAAGACCCGCGGAAACGCGTATGGGTTCCGGGAAGGGATCTCCCGAATATTGGGTAGCTATCGTTAAACCAGGTAGAATACTTTATGAAATGGGCGGAGTAGCAGAAAATGTAGCCAGAAAGGCTATTTCAATAGCGGCATCCAAAATGCCTATACGAACTCAATTCATTATTTCGGGATAAGAATGTAGAATAAAAGGAAAGATATCTTTGGAATGAAAAAAAAACAATTGTAGGTTTCTTTTTTTTGTGTTTGGACAAACAATATTAATATTTCTTTTTTTTACTTAGCCCCTTTGCATTGAACGAGCCAACCAAAAAATGATATGATTCAACCTCAAACCCACTTAAATGTAGCGGATAACAGCGGGGCCCGACAATTGATGTGTATTCGAATCATAGGAACTAGTAATCGACGATATGCTCATATTGGTGACGTTGTTGTTGCTGTAATCAAGGAAGCAATACCAAATACACCTCTAGAAAAATCCGAAGTGATCAGAGCTGTAATTGTACGTACTTGTAAAGAACTCAAACGTGAAAACGGTATGATACTACGATATGATGACAATGCTGCGGTTGTTATTGATCAAGAAGGAAATCCCAAAGGAACTAGAATTTTTGGTGCGATCGCACGGGAATTGAGACAGTTAAATTTCACTAAAATAGTTTCATTAGCACCTGAAGTATTATAAGTATAATAAAATAATAAAAATGAGACTCTAATTCTAATATAGTTATAGCATTTGAATAAAATATGAATAGAATAAAATATATTAATTAGTAGATTTGTCTCACGCATATATCTTTAACAATTCATAAAATATAAAAAAAAGCATGTTGATTATATCAAAATTCCGGGGCAACAATAATTTTAGTTTATCATGGGTAAAGACACTATTGCTGATATAATAACTTCTATACGAAATGCTGACATGAATAGAAAAGGAACAGTTCGAATACCATCTACTAACATCACCGAAAACCTTGTGAAAATCCTGTTAAGAGAAGGTTTTCTTGAAAATGTGAGGAAACATCAGGAAAACAACAAATATTTTTTGGTTTTAACCCTACGACATAGAAGGAATAGGAAAGGTCCATATAAAACTGTTTTAAATTTAAAACGGATCAGTCGACCCGGTCTACGAATCTATTCTAGCTATCAACGAATTCCTAGAATTTTAGGTGGGATGGGGATTGTAATTCTTTCTACCTCTCGGGGTATAATGACGGACCGAGAGGCCCGACTAGAAGGAATCGGCGGAGAAATCTTGTGTTATATATGGTAAGCCCTCTTATATCCAAATTAAGATATGGAACCTTACTATTTGTGAAAAAAGGGGAAAGAGCGGGTTTCTACTCTCACTATCCTCCTACATTAGTTAATACTTCAAGGAGGTTTTACCGGGAATGAAAGAAGAAAAATAGATTCATGAAAGTTTCATTCCTGAATCACTTACCGACGGTATGCTTCAGATTCATTTAGATAATGAAGATCGGATTTGAGGTTATGGTTCAGGAAGGATTCAACGTAGTTTTATACGTATACTACCGGAAAATAGAGTCAAAATTGAAGTAAGTCGTTATGATTCAACCAAAGGGCCTATAGTTTATAGACTCCGAAACAAGGATTCAAACGATTCGGTGGTTTTTTTTTTTCAACTTCAATATTCCTTTCGGAGGGATACAATTCGAAAGTTCAAAATTTGAAGAAACTTATTTTCTTCCAATAAGTAAATTCGAAATTAAGTTAAGGAATGACAAATATGAAAATAAGGGCCTCTGTTCGTAAAATTTGTGAAAAATGTCGACTGATCCGTAGACGGGGACGAATTATAGTAATTTGTTCCAACCCGAGACATAAACAAAGACAAGGATAATCTTTCTAAACTAAAAGAGACTCTCTAGGGGACCCAATATACAAACAAAAAAAAGGAAAGGATCTGTTTTGGCATGAAATGGATATATCCATATATCTCTGACTTATATTTATGAGACGATAAAATATGGCAAAATCTGTACCAAGAATTGGTTCGCGTAGGAATGGGCGTATTGGTTTACGTAAGAGTGCGCGTAGAATACCAAAAGGGGTTATTCATGTTCAAGCAAGTTTCAACAATACCATTGTGACTGTTACAGATGTAAGAGGTCGGGTAATTTCTTGGTCCTCCGCCGGTACTTGTGGATTCAAGGGTACAAGAAGAGGGACACCCTT